TTTTTTTTTTATTATTATATAAAAAAAAAATTGCAATTGGTTTTAAATTAGTAATATTTATAAAATTATAAAAATTTATTTATATATATATATATATATATGTAAATATTTAATATATTATAAATATATATATATATATAAATATTTAATTTATTATTAAAATTAATAATTATATAAATTATTAAAAAATTAAATATTAATATTATAATATTTTTTTATTTCAACTGATATATATGATTATATGGGTATTAATTTTTATATTATATTATAAATAAGAGGAAATAAAGGAAATATTAAATATTTAATAATTATATTTTAATTTAATATAATAAAAAAAAAAAAAAAAATCTATTTAAAATAATAAATTATATAAATAAATTTTTATAATTTAAAAATTTTATTTTAAGTTTAAATTATATATAAATTTTAGTGTAAATTTTATTATATTTAAAAAAAATAATAATTAATTATATAGTAATTAAAATTAAAAATTTAAGAAATTAAGATTTAGTAATACAAAAATAAATAACAAATTTTGTGCCAGCAGTTGCGGTTACACTAAAATTTATTTAAAATTTTTCAGTAATAATAAATAATAAATTAAATTTTTAATTAAAAATAAAATTATAAGGTGAAATTTTAATTTTATAAAAATTAAAATGTAATTATGAATTAATAAAATTTTATTGATAAACTAAGATTAGATACCCTATTATAGGAAAATTAAATAATAATACTAAAATAGTAGATAATAATTTATTGAAACTTAAATAATTTGGCGGTATTTTAGTTCATTTAGAGGAATCTGTCTAATAATTGATAATCCACGAATAAATTTACTTAATTTAAAATTTTATATATCGTTGTTAAAAAAATATTTTTAAAAAATAATAATATTTAAAAATTTTAAAATAAAATTAACTCAGATCAAGATGTAGATAATAATTAAGAATATGATGGATTACAATAATTATAAATAAATGGATATTAATTTTGAAATAATTAATTGAAGGTGGATTTAAATGTAATTTTATTTAATTTATTAAAATGATTAAAAATTAAAATATGTACATATGCCCTACCACTTGCAATCCAAAATTGAAATAAGTCGTAACAAAGTAGGGGTACTGGAAAGTGTTTCTAGAAAGAACAAATTAGAGCTTGATAAAGCATTTCATTTACATTGAAAAGAAATTATAGTTAAATAATTAATTTGATGGGGGTAAATTAATAAAATAATATAATAATAAAAAAAGTTTTAATTAAATATTTAATGGGGGTTAAAGTATTTATTTAGAAAAAATTTTTATATTTATAGTGAATTAGTATTGTTAAAGAATTTTGAAAAATTTTGAAATTAAATTAATTAAAAAGTAAATTTAATTTATTATATCTTGTGTATCAGAGTTTATTTAATAAATATTTTTATAAAAAATATCTCGAATTTAAAAGAGATAATTAATTAATAAAGTTAATGTTGAATAATTATTTTTAATAATTAATTTGAAATGAAATGTTAATCGTTTTTAAATATATCTAGTTTTTTTAGAAAAAAATTTAATTTTAAATTAATTTTATTTATAATTAATTTTTAAATTAATAAAAAAAATAAATTAAATATTTTAAGGGATAAGCTTTAAATTAAAATTTTATAATATAATTTAAACTTAAAATAAAATTTTTAAAATTTATATTTTTTATAAATTATAGTTTTTTATAAATAATTTTATTTTAATTAAAATTTAATATATAATTTATTTAAATTTTTATAAAAAAATATTTTAAAATAAGAAAAATTTAGAAATAATGATAAAATCAGTATATTTATAAAAAATAAAATAAAATGAATTTAATTTAAGAAAAAGGAATTCGGCAAATATTTATATTCACTTGTTTATCAAAAACATGTCTTTTTGAAAATAATATAAAGTCTAATCTGCCCACTGAATTAAATTTAAAGGGCTGCAGTATATTGACTGTACAAAGGTAGCATAATCAATAGTCTTTTAATTGAAGACTGGTATGAATGATTCGATGAAATATAAACTGTCTCTTTTTTAGAAATAGAATTTAATTTTTTAGTTAAAAAGCTAAAATATATATAAAAGACGAGAAGACCCTATAGAGTTTAATAATTTTATATTTTTAAATAATTTATATATTTTATAATTTAAAAATATAAAATTATTTTGTTGGGGTGATAGAAAAATTAAAATAACTTTTTTTAAAAATTAACATTAATATATGAATATATGATCCATAATTTATGATTAAAAGAATAAATTACCTTAGGGATAACAGCGTAATTTTTTTTTTTAGTTCATATAAAAAAAAGAGTTTGCGACCTCGATGTTGGATTAAGATAAAATTTAAATGCAAAAGTTTAAAATTTTTGATCTGTTCGATCATTAAAATCTTACATGATCTGAGTTCAAACCGGTGTAAGCCAGGTTGGTTTCTATCTTTATAGAAGAAAAATAATTTAGTACGAAAGGATCAGTTATTTTAAATAATTTAATTATTAAGAATATTAGTAAAATTATTATACTATTTTGGCAGAGAAATGTAATGGTTTTAGAAATCATAAATATATAATTAATTATATACATAGTATATGATAATTATAGATATAATTAATATTATTATTGGAATAATTATTTTATTTATTGGGGTTTTAATTGGAGTTGCTTTTTTGACTTTATTAGAGCGGAAAATTTTAGGTTATATTCAAATTCGTAAAGGTCCTAATAAATTAGGATTTATAGGAATTTTACAGCCTTTTTCTGATGGCATTAAATTATTTTCTAAAGAGCAATTATACTTAAATTATTCAAATTATATATATTACTATTTTTCTCCAGTAATTGGGTTTTTTTTATCTTTAATAATTTGATTATTGATTCCTTATTATTTTAATTTTATTAAATTTAATTTAGGGATTTTATATTTATTTTGTTTTTTGAGAGTGGGAGTTTATACTTTATTATTAGCTGGTTGGTCTTCAAATTCTAATTATGCTATATTAGGAGGTTTACGGGCTGTTGCTCAAACAATTTCTTATGAGGTAAGATTAGCTTTAATTTTAATTTCTACATTATTTATAATTATGGATTTTAATTTATTAAATTTAAGAATTTATCAAGAAAATATTTGATTTATTTTTTTAATATTTCCTTTAAGAATGTGTATATTTTCTTCAATATTAGCAGAAACAAATCGAACTCCTTTTGATTTTGCTGAGGGGGAGAGAGAATTAGTGTCAGGGTTTAATATTGAATATAGAGGAGGAGGATTTGCTTTAATTTTTTTAGCTGAATATTCTAGAATTCTTTTTATAAGTATATTATTTATTTTACTTTATATAGGAGGATATAGATTAAGATTAGAATTTTATTTAAAGTTAAGATTTATTTCTTTTTTATTTATTTGAGTTCGTGGGACATTACCTCGTTATCGTTATGATAAATTAATATATTTATGTTGAAAGGTTTATTTACCTATTTCTTTAAATATATTATTATTATATTTAGGATTAAAAATATTTTTTATTTAATAAATATTTTTAGTATAAATTAATAGAATAATAATTCTTTCTTAAGTTTTCAAAACAAATGCTTATAACAAGCTCATTAATTAGTAATTAAAAATTATTTTATCTCAAAATTTATTTATGATAGGATTAATAATATAATATGAAAAATATAATACAGTTAAAATTTGTCCGGTTAAAATAAAAGGAATTTCAACTGGTCGTGCTCCAATTCAAGTTAATAAAATAATTGTTGAGATTATAATTCAAAAGATAATTTGATTTAAAGGATAAAATTGAATACCTTGAATCTTTTTATTAAATGTGAATGGTAGAATAATTAAAATTAAAATAGATATAACTAATGCAATTACTCCTCCTAATTTATTAGGAATAGAACGTAAAATTGCATAGGCAAATAAAAAATATCATTCAGGTTGAATATGAATAGGGGTAACAAGAGGATTTGCTGGGATAAAGTTATCTGGATCCCCCAATATATAAGGATTAGTTAATCTTAAAATTACTAAAATAAATAATAATAAAATAAATCCGATTAAATCTTTAAATGTAAAATAAGGATGAAAGGGAATTTTATTTAAATTTCTATTAATTCCTAGTGGGTTATTAGAACCTGTTTGATGTAAAAATAATAAATGAATTATTGTTATTATTATAATAATAAAAGGTAATAAAAAATGAAATGTATAAAATCGAGTTAATGTTGGGTTATCAACTGCAAATCCTCCTCAAATTCAGTTAACAAGTGTCCCCCCTAAATAAGGAATAGCCGATAAAAGATTGGTAATTACTGTTGCCCCTCAAAATGATATTTGACCTCAAGGTAAAACATAACCTATGAATGCTGTTATTATTAATAAAAATAAAATAATAACTCCAATTATTCATGTGTAAAGAAAATTAAATGATTCATAATAAATTCCTCGTCCAATATGAATATAAATGCAAATAAAAAAAAAAGAAGCTCCATTAGCATGTATAGTTCGAATTAATCAACCATAATTTACATTTCGGCAAATATAGTTAACTCTATAAAATGCTAATTCTAAATTAGCACAATAATATATTGTTAAGAATAGACCTGTAATAATTTGAATAATTAAGCATAAGGCTAATAAAGAACCAAAATTTCATCATGCAGAAATATTAGCAGGTGAAGGTAAGTCAATAAGAGAGTTATTAATAATTTTAAATAAAGGATGAGATTTTCGTATTAGAATAAATTTATTTATCATTAGTAATTTAATTAAATGAACGTAAAGGCCCAAAGAAAATATTTGTGATTTTAATTACTGCAATTAAAGTAATAAAAAGGTAAATAATTAATATTATAGTTAAAAAATAAGTTTGTTTATCATATAATTTAGATAAATTAATTTTATTTTCATCAAAAAAATAAAATAAAGAATTAATGTTATTTATTTCATAATTAAAAAATAAATTTAATAAATTAATATTTTTAAAATTAATGTAAGAAATAATTATTGAAGAAAAAATAATAATAAATAATCTTAATTTTATAGATAAAGAAAATTTTATTAATTCATTAGATGCAATTCTTGAGACATAAATAAATAATACTAATAAACCCCCTAAAAAAACTAAAAATAAGATGTATGAAAATCAGTAAGTATTTAAAAATATACCAATAAATAAAGAAATAATTAAAGTTTGTAATAAAATAAATAATCCTATTGCTAGGGGGTGATTAATAAAAAATATAATAAATGAAAAAAAAATTAATAGTAATGAAATAAATAATTTTATAATTTCAAAGAATAGTTTAATAAAAATAATAATTTTGGAGATTATTGATAAGAATGAATTCTTTTCTTTTCTTTGAAGTTTTTAAATAAAAAATTATTTTTGGTTTACAAGACCAATGTTTTGAATTAAACTATAAAAACAAAACAAATGATAAAAATTTGTATTTTAGTAATATTTTTTTTAGGAAATATAATTTTTGTTAGAAAACATAAACATTTATTAATTGTTTTATTAAGATTAGAATTTATTGTATTAAGAATATATTTATTAATAATAATTTATTTTACAATAATAAGTTATAATATATATATATTAATAGTATTTTTAGTTTTTAGAGTTTGTGAAGGGGCTTTAGGTTTATCAATTTTAGTTTCTATAATTCGAACTTATGGAAATGATTATTTTCAAAGTTATAATTTATTATGATAAAATTTTTTTTTATAATATTATTTATAATTCCTTTATGTTTTTTAAAGAATATATTTTGAATGGTTCAAATAATATTATTATTATTAATGATATTATTTATAAATTTAACAGTTAATATTATAAATTTTTGTAATTTAAGATATATAATAGGGGTTGATATAATTTCTTTTGGTTTAATTTTATTAAGAATTTGAATTTGTTCTTTAATGATCATATCAAGAGAAAATTTATTTAAATTAAATTATTATTGAAATTTATTTTTATTAAATGTTATATTATTGTTAATTATATTATATTTAACTTTTTCAATAATAAATATTTTTATATTTTATTTATTTTTTGAGGGGAGATTAATTCCGACTTTAATTTTAATTTTAGGTTGAGGATATCAACCTGAGCGAATTCAAGCAGGTTTATATTTATTATTTTATACTTTATTTGTTTCTTTACCTTTATTAATAGGATTATTTTTTATTTTTAAAGAAATTAATTCTATAATAATTTATATATATAAATTTTATCAAAGAAATTCATTTATTTTATATATTTCTATACTTTTAGCTTTTTTAGTGAAAATACCAATGTATTTTTTCCATTTGTGACTTCCTAAGGCTCATGTTGAGGCTCCTATTTCAGGTTCTATGATTTTAGCTGGGGTTATATTAAAATTAGGAGGGTATGGTTTATTACGTATTATAATTATTTTTCAGGGGTTGACTATAAAAATTGGGTGAATTTGAGTTGTTATTAGACTACTTGGTGGAGTATTTGTTAGTTTAAAATGTTTTTGTCAGGTAGATATAAAATCTTTAATTGCTTACTCTTCAGTGGCCCATATAGGAATAGTAATTGGAGGGATTATAACTTTAAATTATTGGGGGATTTATGGTTCTTATATTTTAATAATTGGTCATGGGTTATGTTCATCTGGTATATTTTGTCTTTCTAATATTAATTATGAACGTTTAGGAACTCGAAGTTTATTTATAAATAAGGGTATAATAAATTTTATACCTTCAATAAGATTGTGGTGATTTTTATTTATAGTTGGAAATATAGCGGCACCTCCTACAATAAATTTTTTTGGGGAATTAAAATTAATTAATAGTTTAGTTAGATGATCATGAGTAACAATAATTATATTAATATTAATTTCTTTTTTTAGAGCAGGATATAGCTTATATTTATTTTCTTATTCACAGCATGGAGTTTATAATTTAGGATTATACAGATTTTATTCTGGGGTTTCTCGAGAATATTTATTATTATTTTTACATTGATTTCCTTTAAATATTTTTATTTTTAAATTTGATTTTAGAATTTGGATTTAACTTAAATAATTTAAATAAAATATTGATTTGTGGAGTCAAATATATGGAATTCCATTTTAAGTTATTAAAAATAATAATTCTATTTGTTTTATTAGATTTTTTTTTTTATTTATATTTATATTAATAAATATAGTATTTATATTATATTTTTTAATAAGAAATACTGTTGTTTTTTTAGAATGGGAAATTTTATCTTTTAATTCTATAAATATTGTTTTTTCTATCTTATTAGATTGAATATCTTTATTATTCATGATATTTGTTTCTTTAATTTCTTCTTCTGTAATTTTTTATAGAAAAAGTTATATAAGTTCTGAATTAAATTTAAATCGTTTTATTATTTTAGTTTTAATATTTGTTTTTTCTATAATATTATTAATTTTAAGACCAAATATTATTAGAATTTTTTTAGGGTGGGATGGTTTAGGATTAGTTTCTTATGGTTTAGTAATTTTTTATCAAAATATTAAATCTTATAATGCTGGTATATTAACTGTTCTATCTAATCGAGTTGGGGATGTAATATTATTAATGGTTATTGCATGGATAGTTAATTTTGGGAGTTGAAATTTTATTTTTTATTTAGAGTTAATAAAGATAGATTTTTGTTCATGAGTAATTAGATTTTTAATTATTTTAGGGGCTATAACTAAAAGTGCTCAAATTCCTTTTAGAGCTTGACTTCCAGCTGCTATACTTTTCTCTAATCACTTTTCTGCTTTAGTTCATTCTTCAACTTTAGTAACTGCTGGAGTTTATTTATTAATTCGATTTAATAATTTATTAATTAATACAGAATTTTTAAAAATATTAATGTTAATTTCAGGGTTAACAATATTTATAGCTGGAATTTCGGCAAATTATGAGTTTGATTTAAAAAAAATTATTGCTTTATCCACATTAAGACAATTGGGTTTAATAATAAGAATTTTAAGAATAGGATTTTGAGATTTAGCTTTTTTTCATTTATTAACTCATGCTATATTTAAAGCTCTATTATTTATATGTGCATTTATAATTATTCATATAATAAATAATAATCAAGATATTCGTTGTATAGGGGGTTTAAGATTATATATTCCTATAACTTCATTATGTATAAATATTTCTAATTTAGCTTTATGTGGAATTCCTTTTTTAGCAGGATTTTATTCTAAGGATTTAATTTTAGAGATAGTAAGAATGAGAAATTTAAATATATTAATTTTTTTTTTATATTATTTTTCAACAGGGTTAACTATATTTTATACAATTCGTTTATTAATATATTTAATAATTAATGAGTTTAATTTAATTAGAATTTATCATTTATATGACGAAGATTATGTTATATTAAAAAGAATAGTAATTTTACTTTTTATAAGAGTAGTTTCTGGGGGATTTTTAAGATGAATAATTTTTAGTTATCCTTATATAATTTATTCACCTTTTCATTTAAAATTAATAGTAATTTATGTAAGAATTATAGGATTAATATTTGGGTGATTAATAAGAATAATAAATTTATTTTCTATAAATAAGTTTATAATAACTTATAAGTTAAGAAGTTATTTAAGTTTAATATGATTTATACCAAATTTATTTACTTATGGGGTAAGTTATAAGTTTTTAAATTTAGGACAAAATTTAATAAAAAGTATTGATTTAGGGTGAAGAGAACTTTATAGAGGGCAAGGTATATTTAAAATTTTAAAAAGATATTCAATTATTTTCAATCTAATTCAAATGAATAACTTTAAAATTTATATATATAGATTCATTTTATGAATATTATTTATAATAATATATATAATAATAATAATTTATTTAAATAGCTTAAAAAGAGTATAATATTGAAGATATTAGGGTGATTATTTAATCTTTAGATATTTATAAAAATATAAAATTTTATTTTTACATTGAAAATGTAAAGTTGTAAATAAACTATATAAATAAGAAATATTAATGATATTATTCACTAATAATTAAGTTAGCAGCTTAATAAAATATATTTCTTTAATTGGAATATTATATTCAATAATATCATTAACAGTGATATACCTCTATTTTGGTTTCAATTAACAAGAGTCGAGCCTAAATAAGGAGTTTTGTACTCTATCCTTTAAGTCGAAATTAAATGCATTATATGCTTCTTATTTTAAGAATAATTATTTATTAATATTTTTTGATTGCAAATCAAATGTTTTTTTTAAACTATAATCCTATTTTAATAAGTTCAATTAAGTATTTTTTGATTTCATTCATGATATAGTCCAATTAATAATATAATAATAAAAAAAGATGATATAATAAATCAAGAATAAATATTAGTTATTAAAAATGTTGGTACAATTGGGAAAATTAAAGCAATTTCTACATCAAAAATTAAAAAAATTACTGTAATTAAAAAAAAATGAAGAGAAAAGGGGATTCGAGGAAGAGATTTTGGGTCAAATCCACATTCGAATGGGGAACATTTTTCTCGATCTATAAAGGATTTTTTTGATAAGATTATAGAAATAATTATTAATAGGTTTGATAACATGAAAAAGAAGAAGGAAATTATTAATAGAATTTTAATTATTTATATTAAAATTATTAAACTTTTTGATTGGAAGTCAAATATACTATATATATTATATAAATAATTAATTTCCTCATCAATAAATAGAAATATAAAGGAATAATCAAACTACATCTACAAAATGTCAATATCAAGCTGCGGCTTCAAATCCAAAATGGTGATTTCTAGAAAAGTGATTAGATGAATGACGGATAAAACATGTTAATAAAAAAATAGTTCCGATAATAACATGTAAACCATGGAATCCTGTTGCTATGAAGAAAGTTGATCCGTGTACTCTGTCAGAAATAGTAAATGAGGCTTCTATATACTCGTAAGCTTGTAAAATAGAAAAATAAAATCCTAATAAAATAGTAATAAATAAACTTTGAGAGGTTTGTGAAAAATTATTATTTATTATAGCATGATGTGCTCAAGTTACTGTTAAACCCGATGTAATTAAAATAATAGTATTTAATAATGGGATTTGCTTCAAATCCAAAATGGTGATTTCTAGAAAAGATCAGATAATGACGGATAAAACATTTAATAAAAAAATAGTTCCGATAATAACATGTAAACATGGAACTATGAAGAAAGTTTCAGAAATAGTAAATGAGGCTTCTATATATTCGTAAGCTTGTAAAATAGAAAAATAAAATTTTCCTTGATAAAATAGTAATAAATAAACTTTGAGAGGTTTGTGAAAAATTATTATTATTATAGCATGGTGTGCTCAAGTTACTGGATGTAATCTAAAATAATGGGACCCCCCTCCTACTCGCGGGCTCAAGGACGTTTTTCTGGGGGCCTCTAAAAAACTTCATAAACTATAAGCGGCTAACACCTTCGCCTCCTTATAAATGCGCCCGGTTATTTGATTTATTAATTAGTTTCTCTAGAATAAAGAGTTCTTAAAATTGAAATTACATAAGATTGAATAATAGCAACAGCTCTTTCTAATATAAGTAAAATAATTTGTATTAAAATTAAAAATATTAATAAATAATTACTTAAAATATTACCAGTATTACTTAATAAAGTTAATAATAAATGACCTGCAATTATATTAGCAGTTAATCGAATAGCTAAAGTTCCTGGTCGAATAAGATTTCTAATAGTTTCAATTAATACTATAAAAGGTATAAGAATATTGGGTGTTCCTTGAGGAATTATATGAATAAATATATGTTGAGTATTATTAATTCAACCAAATAATATAAATCTAATTCATAATGATAAAGATAATGTTAATGAAATTGTTAAATGACTTGTTCTAGTAAAAATATAAGGGAATAATCCTAAAAAATTATTAAATAAAATAAAAGAGAATAATGAAATAAAAATAAAAGTAGATCCTTTATTATTTTTTATACTTAATAAAATTTTAAATTCATTATGAAGACTTATGATAATAAATTTTCAAAAAATAAAATGACGGTTTGGGATAAATCAAAATGAGAAGGGGATAAATATTAAACCAATAAAAGTTCTAATTCAATTAATTGATAAATTAAATAAATTAGTTGAGGGATCAAAGATTGAAAATAAATTATTTATCATTTTCAATTAAAAATTTTTTTTTTAATAAATAAATTTAATTTATTATTAATATTAATATTATAATAAATATAATAATTTATAATATTAAATATAATAAAAATTGATAAAAAAAATAAAAAATAAAATAATCAATTAATAGGTATTATTTGAGGAATAAAAGAATATTACTAAAGTAATAATTTAAATTTGACATATTTATGTTATAAATTAACTAATTCTTTAAAAAATCATTAGAAGTAATTGCTAATTTACTATAAAATGGTTTAAGAGACCAATACTTGCTTTCAGTCATCTAATGAATAATTATTAATTCAATGAATAAAATTTTTTATAGAAATTCTTTCAATAACAATAGGTATAAAACTATGATTAGCTCCGCAAATTTCTGAACATTGACCAAAAAAAATTCCTGGTCGATTAATAAAAAAATTAGTTTGATTTAAACGTCCAGGATTGGCATCTACCTTTACTCCTAAAGCAGGAACAGTTCAAGAGTGAATAACGTCAGTTGCAGTAACTAAAATACGAATTTGATTATTTATTGGTAAAATAATTCGATTATCAACATCAAGAAGGCGAAAATTATTTAAATAATCACTATCATTAATTATATAAGAATCAAATTCAATATTATTAAAATCTGAGTATTCATAACTTCAATATCATTGATGACCAATGGATTTTAAAGTAATTAAAGGATTATTTAATTCATCTAATAAATATAATAATCGTAAAGATGGTAGAGCAATAAAAATTAATGTAATAGCTGGAAGAATAGTTCAAATTAATTCAATTATTTGTCCTTCTAATAAAAAACGATTAATAAATTTATTAAAAAATAAATTTATTATTAAATACATAACTAAAATAGTAATTATAAGTAAAATTACTAATGTATGATCATGAAAAAAAATTATTTGTTCTATTAATGGGGAAGCTCCATTTTGTAAATTTAAGTTTGATCAAGTTGCCATTTCTAAAAAAAGGTAATCCTTTATAAATGGGGTTTAAATCCATTACATATAATCTGCCATATTAGAAAATACTTATAATAGGGAGTTCATTATATGAATGTTCTGCGGGGGGTAGATTTTGGTATCATTCAATTGAAGAAGGTATATTTAAAGAAAAAATAATTATATGTTTATTAATCATTGATTCTCAAATAATTATTATTATTATAATAGTTCCAATTAAAGAAATATAAGATCCTAAAGAAGAAATAATATTTCAAGAAAGATAATTATCTGGATAATCTGAGTATCGACGAGGTATACCTGCTAATCCTAAAAAATGTTGAGGAAAGAATGTTAGATTTACACCAATAAATATGGTAATAAATTGAATTTTTAAGTAATATGGGTTTAATGTTAATCCAGTAAATAAAGGATATCAATGAATAAATCCCCCTAAAATTGCAAATACAGCTCCTATAGAAAGAACATAATGAAAGTGAGCAACAACATAATATGTATCATGAAGAATAATATCAATTGATGAATTAGCTAAAATAACACCAGTTAATCCACCTACTGTAAATAAAAATACAAATCCTAAACTTCATAATATAGAAGGACTATAATTGATTTGAGTTCCATATAAAGTTGCTAATCAACTAAAAATTTTAATTCCTGTAGGAACAGCAATAATTATAGTAGCTGAGGTGAAATAAGCTCGTGTATCAATGTCTATACCTACTGTAAATATATGGTGAGCTCAAACAATAAATCCTAAGAGTCCAATTGCCATTATAGCATAAATTATTCCTAATGAACCAAATGTTTCTTTTTTTCCTCTTTCTTGTGAAATAATGTGGGAAATTATACCAAATCCCGGTAAAATAAGAATATAAACTTCTGGATGCCCAAAAAATCAAAATAAATGTTGATATAAAATAGGATCTCCTCCCCCTGCGGGGTCAAAAAATGAAGTATTTAAATTTCGGTCAGTTAATAATATAGTAATGGCACCTGCTAATACTGGTAAAGATAAAAGTAAAAGTAATGCTGTAATACCTACAGCTCAAACGAATAATGGTATTTGGTCAAAAGATATATTATTAATTCGTATATTAATGATAGTTGTAATAAAATTAATAGCTCCTAAAATTGAGGAAATTCCAGCTAAATGGAGGGAAAAAATAGCTAAATCTACTGATGCTCCTCTGTGAGCAATATTAGATGAAAGTGGGGGGTAAACTGTTCATCCTGTTCCAGCACCATTTTCTACAATACTACTAGAAATTAAAAGAGTTAATGAAGGGGGTAGTAATCAAAATCTTATATTATTTATTCGGGGGAAAGCTATATCTGGGGCTCCTAATATTAAAGGCACTAATCAATTTCCGAATCCTCCAATTATAATAGGTATAACTATAAAAAAAATTATAATAAAAGCATGAGCTGTGACAATAGTATTATAAATTTGATCATCACCAATTAATGAACCTGGATTTCCTAATTCTGTTCGAATTAATAAACTTAATGATGTTCCTACTATTCCTGATCAAATTCCAAAAATAAAATATAAAGTGCCAATATCTTTATGATTTGTTGAATAAAGTCATTTTCGCTGATAAAATAAAATGGCTGAGGATAAGCGATAAATTGTAAATTTATTTACGAGAAATTTCTCTTTTATTAAGTCTTATATTCATTTATGATATAAAATTGCAAATTTTAAGGTGTAAAAAATAAATTACTAAGGCTTAAAGAATTTCTTTATAAATAATTTTGAAGATTATTAGTTTAATTTAACTTAAAACCTTAAAAAAATAAAAAAGTATTAAGAATTAAACCTGTAAAAGAAATTAAAGAAAAAAAATTAATAAATTTAATTAAATTATTTTTTAAATAAATTTTAAATCATTTTAATTTAAAAAAATTTAATAAAATTGATAAATAAATAATTCGAATATAAAAAAATAATATAATTAGACTTGATATTAAAAAAATAATAGTAATTAAGTATAAATTATTTATAATTAAATAATTAATAATTATTCATTTAGGAAAAAATCCTAAAAAGGGTGGTAAACCACCTAATGAAAAAAAATTAATAAATAATGAGATTTTCAATAAAGAATTTAAATTTAAGTTAATTATTTGATTAATATAAAAAATATTTAAGAAATAAAATGTAAAACATATAATAGAAATTAAAAAGCTATAAAAAATAAAATAAAATATTCATATATTTTCTCTAATTATTATAGCAGCTAATAATCATCCTAAATTATTAATTGAAGAAAATGCTATTAATTTTCGAATAGATGTTTGATTAAATCCTCTAATTGCTCCAATAATTACATTAAGGATTATAATTAATATAATAAAATTATTATTAAAATAATAAGATACAAGAATTATAGGGGAAATTTTTTGTCATGATATTAAAATAAAACAATTAATTCAGTTTAATCCTTCTATAATATTGGGGAATCAAAAATGAAAGGGGGTTGATCCTATTTTTATTAATAATGAAGAATTAATTAAAATTGAAAATAAATTATTAATTTCAAAATTTTTAAAAAAAAATATTTTTATTAAAATAATAAAAAGAAAATTAATAGAAGCAATTGATTGAATTAAAAAATATTTTAATGAAGCTTCTGTATGGAGAAGATTTATATTATTAGAAATAAGGAGGATAAGTCTTAAAAAACTAATTTCTAGTCCTATTCAACATCCTAATCAGGAATTAGATGAAATCGAAATTAATGTTCTAAAAAATAAAATAAATATAAAAAATATTTTATTAGAATTAAAAAAAAAATAAATTTAAAATAAAAAAAAATTTAAAAGAAATTTAAATTCTTTTTATATAAATATATTTTAGTGTAAGATGCACAATAATTTTTGATATTATTGGATTTAGTTTAATTCTAAAAAATATAATAAAGGTAAAAATTTACATAATTTATTCTATCAGAATAATCCTTTTATCAGGCACTTTATTTAAGAAAAAGAATATCTTTATATTTGAGGTATGAGCCCAAAAGCTTAACTTAGCTTATTCTTAA